AGAATAAACCTAAATTAAAACTGAACTAAATGATAAATTAAGCAAGATCTACTGAAGTGTTATACTACAAAGCAAAAAAGAATGAGATGAATTGTATCAATATCCGACCTTTGTATATTTGTATATGTAAATGTATCTTTTTCCTGATTTGTTCTGCATGGATCTAACTCTTTCAACTTTTATTCATAGTCGGAAGTTCTTACGACATAATGGGCCGTTGGCCTTTGGAAAGGGGTAAGAAGCCATTTCCATTCACAATTCAATACAATATTTTGTGATTTCAAAGAGACATTATCAATCATGTAAAAATAAAAAGAACAAATAGAAAAAAGCCCGCTATCGGAATCGAACCGATGACCATCGCATTACAAATGCGATGCTCTAACCTCTGAGCTAAGTGGGCTTACATAATTTAAATTGTAATGCATAGGAATTCAATATAACTATTTAGTTACTATTAATAGAGTAATGAATCTCTATTTTAGTTCGAGAGTGCCTGCTCTAAAGAAAGGAAGAAGGATAAGAATAAAAATGAAAGACGCAATCCAGATAAATGCAAAACATAATGATATATTTTTATATTGACCGTTCGAGTATTCCAAATTGCATGGTAAAAATGAGAGGAAACGGGGCATATATGTCTTATATACATCTATATTAAATTGCGAATACAGAAATGATAGAATCATTTCGTAGTGGCCCAAATCCAAAATATGGGTCCCACCACAATACAGATGAAAGAAGATAGGCAATAAATCAAAGAGGAGGCAAAGGCTTGTCAACATAGGAATCCATATTTATAATGAATTCAACGGTCCCAGCATAAATGAAAGAAAAAAGAGAACAACATCACAAAGAGATCCTAATCTCAAAACAAAGGGGGGATATGGCGAAATTGGTAGACGCTACGGACTTAATTGGATTGAGCCTTAGTATGGAAACCTACTAAGCGATCACTTTCAAATTCAGGGAAACCCTGGAATTAATAAAATATAGGCAATCCTGAGCCAAATCCTGTTTTCCGAAAACAAGCAGGGGCTTTTAAAAATAAAGCAAGCGAGAATAAAATAATAAAAAGGGATAGGTGCAGAGACTCAATGGAAGTTGTTCTAATAAATGGAGTTGACTGTCTTTCGCTGGTAGAAGAATTTGCCCATTGAAACTCCAGAAAGGATAAATTTATATACATAGGTATAGTACTGAAATTTTATAAAAAAAAATGATTAATGACGACTTGAATCTGTATTTTTTTAGATGAAAAATAGAATAGAAAGGTAGTTCTTAAACGATTCTAAGTTGAAGAAAGAATCAAATAGTCATTGATCAAATCATTTATTTTTACTCCATAGTCTGATAGATCAATTGATTACTCGGACGAGAATAAAGATAGAGTCCCATTCTACATATCAATACCGATAACAATGAAATTTATAGTAATAGGAAAATCCGTCGACTTTAGAAATCGTGAGGGTTCAAGTCCCTCTATCCCCACAAAAAAGCCCATTCCTTTTGCCTCCCTAACTATTTCTCTTTTTTATCCTACCTTCTGCTAGCGGTTCAAAATTCATTCGACTCTTTCACAACCAGAGCCGAGCGAAAATGTTTTTCTCTTATCACAAGTTTTGTGATATTGATATATATACGACACGTACAAATGAACATCTTTGAACAAAGAATGCCTATTTGAATGATTCACAGTTCATATCACGACTCATACTGAAACTTGAAGCTTACAAAGTTTTCTTTTTGAAAATCCAATAAATTTTAGGGATTGAATAAGACTTTGTAATACATACCTTTTTATCCTTTTAATTGACATAGACCCAAGCCATCTAGTAAAATGATGCGTCAGGAATGGTCGGGATAGCTCAGTTGGTAGAGCAGAGGACTGAAAATCCTCGTGTCACCAGTTCAAATCTGGTTCCTGGCACATGATTAATTTGTATCAGTCTATATGCTACAAATTCATTGATATAGATCAACATACATATTCATTAATAATCTAGATCTTGATACAATACATATTTATTCATCTAGGTATCTAGAGGTAAACTTCTCTATTTTAGTTTTAGTTTATAGATGGGTAAAGAGTATATAAAGATCTAAAGGAATTTTCGTCTTTTTTATTTGTTCATACTGTGTCTCCTCTCGTTCAAAAAGAACGTGAATACTTCAGACATAGCCAATCGTGAGACTTTATCTGTCAAGAAGTTTCGAGTCCTTAGTAATCGAAACCACAGATCTATCAACTAACCTATGCTTAACTGGCCAAGCAGACAGACGACCCTGCTATTTTTTATCTCTCCCATATTTTTATTTGTATTAAGTATTTCACATTTACAATGAAATTTATGAAGATTGACCCACTACTTGGTATTCTGTGCAAAAGGATCCTGCTTAATTCACTAATTCGCGGAAAGCTACTTTTTATATTTGAGACCCAATTCTATCCTCAGAGATTTCTCGAGATATTTTCTTACGAAGTTTCGTTATAGCATCTAGAACTGCTTCCGGTTTAGACGGGCAGTTCGGGGCAAATAGACATCCACAGGAATTGGCTTACCTATAATTTAATTGTACACACTCCCGTAGCGTAGCGGAGCAATAACATATTTTGGTTCAAGCATTTGATCATATAATCTCACTAAAGAAGTAGCCGTTGTTATTTATTTATTGTGAAAATAAGGTTTGTTTGTTTAGGACTCGATTTTGGTACCAGTCTCTAACGATCAAAGCCGAATCGTGAGCTTATAGTAATGAAATTAATTCAATGAAGGAACAAGTAATACCATAGAGAAGCATCCATAAACTAGAGAGTCTTGACCAATTTGAAAAATCATTTGATGTAGTTGAAATAACTTAATTTTGGACTGTTCGATCAAGTAAAGGAAACTCAATCAAATTCATATCTCAATTTGTTTTTCTTTTTGTCTGAATATTCAGAACTAAGACCATTTGAATGCTCCTTTTCACCATGCATAAATTGCACCAACAATTCGAATATGAAAGCTTCTATAAATACGGATAGAAATACAGATGCACCCAATACATCGAAACTCATTTCCCATGGATAAAAAAAACCGTTTCAACGTCCAAAACAACAAAAACAAAAGAAAACATATAATAAATGGATTCGAAATTGTAACCCAACGTCGCTCATTGGTTCTATAACCGATTCATAACTCGCAAGTTTTTCTGGCCCCTTGCTAATCGTAGCTAAAACCCGGGAAATGGGAAAGTAGGAATAACACTTGGTATTTTTAGAAATACCCAGAAAATCTCATATCATATTCGTATTCGTAAAACCGAAGGATAGACGCATTCCGTGGAAAATAGATCGGATTAGCCGATTCGAATTGGAATTGTCGAGTCATCCATACCTGGTTAGTCAAAATAACAATTTATTTTGATCGAACCGCCTAGTTTTATTTATTTGCTGCGGGACATTTCTCGTTTAAAAATTCATCAACTGGAATCCTATTTCCATTACACTCACTTCATCGATATTGTATTTCGATATAGTAGAATAAATAAATATATATTGTTTTGTTCTTATACAAATCAAACTCTATCGCTTTCAACTCATCTCGATTCGCTCTAAAAAAAGATTCCAAATAAAATTCTCATTTTTTTTTATAATTAGGATTAGGGCTATACGGACTCGAACCGTAGACCTTCTCGGCAAAACAGATCAAACTGATTATTATCAAAATGATTCAAACTGTTTCAAAAACCCAACATGCATTTTTTTGCATTGGGCTCTTTCATTAGCTGATATAAATATCAAGCTAGTCCGCCATATTTTTTCTTGACAGAAAGATAAGGCAATGGCTCCTTGTGCTCTGATTTTTGATTTGGATTCGAATCCAGGAGCACTACCAAAGTGTTTCAAAGGGGGTTATCTTGACGTAGGTCTGCTCTACCTCTGGCCTAGATCAAACTGAGTTAAATGGAGTCTCTATCCCTCTGCTTAAAAAATCCAATATGAAACTTTATACACCTTAAAGCTCATAGGAGGAAAAGAGATTTTTTTTTGAGGCCCTTATACTCATTAAGCCTAGCATTGAATAGACTGGGTATTCACCTTATCAATATCTCAAATCAATGATGGGTTCTATTTGACTTGACGCCTACCTAAAATGAGTATCCGAATCGGACCAAAGTATTTGAACCATTTGTCAGGCTATTGTTCTCTTGTTCCATCAAAGTCATGGAGTAAGACATCGACTTATCAATAAGATAAATTCTTTTGATTGTATGATAAACTCCCCTGAAAAAACATTGGCGCGCGTGTAAACGAGGCGCTCTACCTAACTGAGCTATAGCCCTTGTGATACATATTTTATCATGTAGATAATTTCTTGTCAAGATGAATATTCCATGATCCAATATCATAGTTCTGTGAGCTCTTTTGTTTAATTGGTATTGCTTATAAAAAATATTTTGTTTATAATCCATCGATGTGATGGATCCCATTTGTTTCTCTTTGTGATGATAAATAACCTACTTAACTCAGTGGTTAGAGTACTGCTTTCATACGGCGGGAGTCATTGGTTCAAATCCAATAGTAGGTATAACTTATTAGATACCAGCGGCTCTGGTATCTAATAAGTTTTTCTACTCACCTTTGTGAATTTTGTCTCCTTTCTAGTTGATTTTTGAATGAATCCTTTTTCGTTATATCAGAATCCGATTCCACTTGATTGTATTCAATCGACAAAATCAAACAAAATAAGTTTTGTTTATACACTCTATTTTGTTTGATTATTCGGACGCATCAACCAGTTACGAAATTGCATTGATAGCCTCGACTCGTGTCCTCGCTCGTCTGAGAGCTAGATTTGCCTCGATTATTTTTCTTTTACCTTCGGCTTTCCTCAAGTTAACTTCCGCTATTTCAAGAGTTTGTCGAGCTTCTTGTGGATCAATATCACTACTCTTCTCTGCATCATTTACTAAAACAACAATCTCATTATTGCCTATTCTAGCAAAACCGCCCA